TGAGATTTCAATATATATATATAATATAGTATATATACATAATAATATACATAATAGCTCATCAAATAAAAATAACAAAAAATTCTATTTACCTAGTAAATAGAATACAGTAAAAAAAATTTATTAATATTGGATTTGTATCCATCGGGACTGACGGGGCTCGAACCCGCAGCTTCCGCCTTGACAGGGCGGTGCTCTGACCAATTGAACTACAATCCCAGGGAAAAGAGTGTACAGCATACATATTCTTAAGGTTTATTTCAAACCAAACCCTTTCTTTTTCTGTTTAGGATTCGAACCATTTCGCTGGAAATGAAAGAGGCGGATTTTGTATATATTGATATCTATATCGATATGCACTTTAGTGAGATCAACACAGATTACTCATACATAATACGTTTGTTATTGCCAAATGGACTGAAAAATGAAAAAATTCGTTTTTTTTGTTTATTGAAATCTTTTCCTTAGATTTTCTATTTAAGGATTTTGATATGAATCTAGATTATTAGCAAGATCCAAATTTGTGAAATATGGAATACAGAAAAAAATCAATAGCGTTAGGGATGTTTCATATTTGTAATCTTCCGTATCAGAGAACATCAGTAATTTCCGGAGAACAATAAATAAACGGATTATATAATTTCATAGTGGATCGGCAAATTCTTGGGCCGAGCTGGATTTGAACCAGCGTAGACATATTGCCAACGAATTTACAGTCCGTCCCCATTAACCGCTCGGGCATCGACCCAGGAACAGGAAGAATCCATTTCCATTTTTATTGAAAATTAATGATCAACTTCCTTTCGTAGCACCCTACCCCCAGGGGAAGTCGAATCCCCGCTGCCTCCTTGAAAGAGAGATGTCCTGAACCACTAGACGATGGGGGCATACTTGCCCGACCGCCATTATACTACGTTCATAGTATGAACAGTTTTTTAAAATTGTCAATATAATGGAATGATATGATTTGGTCAAAATAATTTTTTTTTTATTTTTGGGGTATGGATAAAAGATCTTCTTATGTTATACTATTTAATTCTCGACGATGAGTCGATTTGATAGCTCAGATATTGTTATTCGTGATATTGATCCGATTTGATATTATCGAAATAAAATTGATACCATTGTTGAATTTATCGATGAATTATCATCTCTATGGGATTAAATCCCGAATTTTTTTATTGGAAATTTAAGAGAAATAAAACATAATAGAGATTATGGAAGTAAATATTCTCGCATTTATTGCTACTGCACTGTTTATTCTAGTTCCTACTGCCTTTTTACTTATAATTTACGTAAAAACGGTAAGTAAAAGTGACTAATTTCGCTTAAAAATGATTTTTTCATTTTTATTAATGGAATGGAATCAATGATTGAATAAAAAAATGAACAAGGTTTTCAATTTGGGGTTTTAGTCTTAAAAAAAAGGAAAAAAGGATCGGACTACAATCAGCGAAATTCTATAAAATCCGGATAGTAGATTTAATTTCTACTATCCGGATTTTATAGAATTTCGCCCCAAATTTTTTTCTTTGTTTCATGTATTGGATTTGTATTGATTCCAATAAATCTGAAATAATTAAAAAGAAATCTGAAATAATTAAAAAACAACTCTTATTCTTCCGATTTTTTATTTTTTAGATTTCGGATTATTTTTACAATCCCGGTATTTTATTAAAAATAAAGAAGGCGGCAAAGTAAGAACGGGGGTTACACGGTACCTTATTTTCCATATATATAACCTGGGTAAGAGTAAGTTCATCGAAATTGAAATTTTATGAAGAATTCAAGGAGTCAATTTCCTATTATTGTGGATTCCCTTAATTTTCTCAAAATACGAATATGGGAATAATTCAAATATTTGTTTGATTGAAAGAGTATTTTTGATTTCTATGTTATACATTATACATAGAATACATTACACTACTAGAATATAATACAACTCTGAAATGTCGATATATTTTATATTTGAATTCAATTCATTAGTATAAATTAAATACTAAAATTCAACAGTTCCAAAATTGGAAAACCCAGCTAGAAAACAAAATTGGTACTTTAGATCCCTTAATTTCATTATTAGTACCCTTATAGTCCACTTCTTCCCCATACCACGAGGGAAAGGGAAAAAGAAAAAACTACCATTAAAGCAGCCCAAGCAAGACTTACTATATCCATGTAAATTTTGTCTCCTATCTCTATCAATATGAAGGAATTTTATTTATTGTTCCAAATTGTTCAAAAATTTTTCTTGTATTATTTTTGGATTATTCACTAAAAATACTATAATAATAGTGGAATTGTTGGTACAGAGTCAAAAAAGGATTCTGGGCTAACACCATTGACGAAAAACTAGAATCCACTCTATTAGAACATCTAAAAAGTAAAAAGTTCTTTTATATTCTTTTTTTTTAGTAAAATCGGAAAACATTATATAAACGTATAAACAAAATATCCGAAAACTTCCAAGGAAGTTTTAAGGAAATAAATGTTACTAACAGGTAGGAATAATAAAACTTATCTTTTATCCCCTATTTAATTAAGTAAATAAAAAAAAGAATCAAGACAGATTACCAAGTCTCAAGAATCCTTTTCCCTCGATTGCTTCTGTTGGAAAAAAAGTTTTCTATAAAAAAACGTAATACAATATTTCAAATCTCTTGTCGATCAGGCGACACCCGGATTTGAACTGGGGAAAAAGGATTTGCAGTCCCCCGCCTTACCACTCGGCCATGCCGCCAGTACCAGTATATATATGAAGTATATGAGAATATCCCCTTTTTCTTTTGAAATAAAAAACAAGCTTACACCTTCTGTTACAAAAGAAAAAAATATCGGGACAAATTGCAACCGTTAACTATTAATTTATGAATGATTCTTGAATATTTGAATATCAAATGTTTTTTTCTTAATGAGATATTTAGTGAAATAAGAAAAAAAATTGGATACATAACCAACCAATATTTCTTTTTTTTTTATTGAAAAAAGTTTCTTCATTCTAATTATAACAGCAACTGTCAGTATATGTAAACCCTAGAACATAAATTGGAATTGTTACACAAGTATTATCTAATCGGGTATCTTATCCATATATTTATATAATACCTATACTATACGGATACGTAATTCTCAAAAAAAAAAAATTCTGGCGCTTCTCCCACCCCCTTTTTTCAATTTGTCTATTCAATCTATTTAATATCAAATACAAAATTAACACGACGTGTTATGTGTTGTCCCGAACGGATATGACTGCAATAAAGTTAGACACCGATCTATCTATTCTATCTATATATATATAGATATAGGTATACATAGCTAACTATAGCTGGAATTCGATCTATATTAATATATACAAGTCTTATTACACACTCTAATCGTATTCCCAAAAAAAAGTTAAAAATGTTTCTCTCCTTTTTCGAATTCTTTTTTGAACAATAAAAAAAGGTTAAGTTAAAAAAAAAATGAATTCTATATTGTTTCGGATTATTAGATTAGATCCTTATCTCATTGAACAGAACAAATCCCGAATTCATTTTTTTCTGGTATCCAATTGAACTTGAATATGTAATATCATAATAATGATAGAAATGGAATGCATTTTTTTTATATTCCTTAAAAAAACCTTGAAATCCAGGTCGAATTTTTCCATTCATTTCCATTTTTAGATTCGAATTTCGATTCTATCTGTTTGTTTTGTTACAACTTCCTTCCTTCGAAGTTGAGTGTAAAATTAGATATTTATTTATTCCTCTTTTCATAATAAGTATTTGATACACTAATAAGGATTTCATACACGGAGTTAGGTAAAATTTCATGTAATTCAGTAAAAAGAACAGAAATTCCATTATTACTAAATTGATTCATGTGATTTGATGAAGAATGACAGCAAATGGTGGAATATTTTTCTATAAAATTCACGGGGAAGTTAAAAATGCTTGGAAATGAAAATGAAGGAATGTCTACACTACCTGGATTGAATCAGATACAATTTGAAGGGTTTTGTAGATTCATTGATCAGGGCTTAACAGAGGGGCTTTTAAAATTTCCAAAAATTGAGGATACAGATCAAGAAATTGAATTTCAATTATTTGTAGAAACATATCAATTATTAGAACCCTTGATAAACGAAAAAGATGCTGTATATGAATCGCTTACATATTCTGCTGAATTATATGTATCCGCGGGATTAATTTGGAAAAGTTGTAGGGACATACAAGAACAAACTATTTTTGTTGGAAATATTCCTTTAATGAATTCTCTGGGAACTTCTATAGTAAATGGAATATACCGAATTGTAATCAATCAAATATTGCAAAGTCCCGGTATCTATTATCGTTCAGAATTGGACCCTAACGGAATTTCGGTGTATACGGGCACCATAATATCAGATTGGGGGGGGAGATTAGAATTAGAGATTGATAGAAAAGCAAGGATATGGGCTCGTGTGAGTAGGAAACAGAAAATATCTATTCTAGTTCTATCATCAGCTATGGGTTCGAATTTAAGCGAAATTCTAGAGAATGTTTGTTATCCTGAAATTTTCGTGTCTTTCCTAAATGAGAAGGATAAAAAAAAAATAGGGTCAAAAGAAAATGCCATTTTGGAGTTTTATAGACAATTTGCTTGTGTTGGTGGAGATCCAGTATTTTCCGAATCTTTATGTAAAGAATTACAAAAAAAATTTTTTCAACAAAGGTGTGAATTGGGAAGGATTGGTCGACGAAATATGAACCAAAAGCTTAATCTTGATATACCTCAGAACAATACATTTTTATTACCACGAGATATATTGACAGCTGCGGATCATTTGATTGGAATGAAATTTGGAATGGGCGTACTTGACGATATAAATCATTTGAAAAATAAACGTATTCGTTCCGTAGCAGATCTATTACAAGATCAATTTGGATTGGCCCTGGTTCGTTTAGAAAATATGGTTAGAGGAACTATATGTGGAGCAATTCGACATAAATTGATACCGACTCCTCAGAATTTGGTGACTTCAACTCCATTAACAACTACTTTTGAATCTTTTTTTGGATTACATCCATTATCTCAAGTTTTGGATCAAACCAATCCATTGACTCAAATAGTTCATGGGAGGAAATTAAGTTATTTGGGTCCTGGAGGATTGACAGGGCGAACTGCTAGTTTTCGGATACGAGATATCCACCCCAGTCACTATGGACGCATTTGTCCAATTGACACGTCTGAAGGAATCAATGTTGGACTTATTGGATCCCTAGCAATTCATGTGAGGATTGGTAGTTGGGGGTCTATAGAAAGTCCATTTTATGAAATCTCTGAGAGATCGAAAAGAATACGTATGCTTTATTTATCACCAAGTAGCGATGAATACTATATGGTAGCAACAGGAAATTCTTTAGCACTTAATCGAGATATTCAGGAGGAACAGATTGTTCCAGCCCGATACCGTCAAGAATTTCTTTCGATTGCATGGGAACAGGTTCATCTTCGAAGTATTTTTCCCTTCCAATATTTTTCTATTGGAGCTTCTCTCATTCCTTTTATCGAACATAATGATGCGAATCGAGCTTTAATGAGTTCTAATATGCAACGTCAAGCAGTTCCGCTTTCTCGGTCCGAAAAATGCATTGTTGGAACTGGATTGGAACGCCAAGTAGCTTTAGATTCAGGAGTTTCCGCTATAGCCGAACACGAGGGAAACATCATTTATACCGATACTGACAAGATATTTTTATTTGGTAATGGCGATACTCTAACCATTCCCTTAACTATATATCAACGTTCCAACAAAAATACTTGCAGGCATCAAAAGCCCCGGGTTGAGCGAGGTAAACGGATTAAAAAGGGACAAATTTTAGCGGATGGTGCTGCTACAGTTGGTGGCGAACTCGCTTTAGGAAAAAACGTATTAGTAGCTTATATGCCATGGGAAGGTTACAATTCTGAAGATGCTGTACTCATTAGTGAGCGTCTGGTCTATGAAGATATTTATACTTCTTTTCACATACGGAAATATGAAATTCAGACTCATATGACAAGTTATGGTTCTGAAAGAATCACTAAGAAAATTCCACACCTAGAAGCCCATTTACTCCGAAATTTAGACAAAAATGGAATTGTGATCCTGGGGTCGTGGGTAGAAACAGGTGATATTTTAGTGGGTAAATTAACGCCTCAAATGACGAAAGAATCCTCGTATTCCCCAGAAGATAGATTATTACGAGCTATACTTGGCATTCAGGTATCCACCTCAAAGGAAACTTGTCTAAAACTACCTATAGGCGGTAGGGGTCGAGTTATTGATGTGAGATGGATCCAAAAAAAGGGGGGTTCCTGTTATAATCCAGAAACGATTCGTATATATATTTTACAGAAACGTGAAATTAAAGTAGGTGATAAAGTGGCGGGGAGACATGGAAATAAAGGTATTGTTTCAAAGATTTTGTCTAGACAGGATATGCCTTATTTGCAAGATGGAAGACCTGTTGATATGGTCTTCAATCCATTAGGGGTACCTTCACGAATGAATGTAGGACAAATATTTGAATGCTCACTTGGATTAGCGGGAGGTGTGCTAGATAGACATTATCGAATAACACCTTTTGATGAGCGATATGAACAAGAAGCTTCAAGAAAACTAGTGTTTTCTGAATTATATGAAGCCAGTAAACAAACATCGAATCCATGGATATTTGAACCCGAGTATCCTGGAAAAAGCAGAATATTTGATGGAAGAACAGGAAATTCTTTTAAACAGCCTGCTATAATGGGAAAGCCTTATATCTTGAAATTAATTCATCAAGTTGATGATAAAATACATGGACGTTCCAGTGGACATTATGCACTTGTTACGCAACAACCACTTCGAGGAAGGGCCAAACAGGGAGGACAACGGGTAGGCGAAATGGAGGTTTGGGCATTGGAGGGATTTGGTGTTGCTCATATTTTACAAGAGATGCTTACTTATAAATCGGATCATATTAAAACTCGCCAAGAAGTACTTGGGACTACGATCATTGGAGGAACAATACCAAAACCTACGGATGCTCCAGAATCTTTTCGATTGCTTGTTCGAGAATTACGATCTTTAGTTATGGAACTGAATCATTTCCTTGTATCTGAGAAGAACTTCCGGATTCATAGGAAGGAAGCTTAATTGGACTGAATCAGAATTTTTATTGTATGATTGATCAGTATAAACATCAACAACTCCGAATTGGATTAGTTTCTCCTCAACAAATAAGTGCTTGGGCAAAAAAAATCCTACCTAATGGAGAGATAGTGGGGGAGGTAACAAAACCCTATACTTTTCATTACAAAACCAATAAACCTGAAAAAGATGGATTATTTTGTGAAAGAATTTTTGGGCCTATAAAAAGTGGGATTTGTGCTTGTGGAAATTTTCGAGTAATCCGAGATAAAAAGAACGACCCAAAATTTTGTGAACAATGCGGAGTAGAATTTATTGATTCTCGGATACGTAGATATCAAATGGGCTATATAAAACTGGCATGC